CTCGTTGCATACCTTGATCTACTACTGCACGAATAGCATTTGCCGCGGCGGTTTGAGCAGCAAATGGCGTCCCTCTTCTTGTACCTCGGAAGCCACAAGTACCGGCAGAGGACCAAGAAACCACTCGCCCCCGTACATCTGTAACAGTCACAATGGTATTATTGAAACTTGCTTGAATATGAATAACCCCCTTTGGTATTTTACGTGTACTCTTACGTGAACCAATACGTCCACGTGAACCCTTTTTCGGTATAGCTTTTGCCATATTTTATCATCTCATAAATTTCAGTCAGAGATATATGGATATATCCATTTCATGTCAAAACAGATCCCCCTTCTTATTTGTATATGGGGTCTTTAACGAGTCTGATTATCCTTGTCTTTGTTTATGTCTTGGGTTGGAACAAATTACTATAATTCGCCCCCGACGACGGATTAGTCGACATTTTTCACAAATTTTACGAACAGAAGCTCTTATTTTCATATTTGCCACTCCTTACTTTAATTTTGAATCAACTTCTTGGAATAAAATAATTTTCTTGAAATTTTCTATTTTGAATCGTATATTCTTGGAATAAAATAATCGTATTCCTACGAAAGAAATATTGAAAACACTTAATCTTTCGAATCTTTGTTGCGGAGTCGATAAATTATACGACCTCTGGTTGAATCATAACGACTTACTTCAATTTTGACTCTATCTCCGGGCAGTATCCGTATAAAACTACGTCGGATCTTTCCTGAAACATAACCTAGAATCATATCTTCATTATCTAAACGAACCCGGAACATGCCGTTCGGCAGCGATTCAGTAATTAAACCTTCATGAATCCATTTTTGTTCTTTCATTCCAGGTAAAACCCCCTTGAAGTATCAACTAGTGGAGGAAGAATCCTATTAGACAACCTACCCCTTCTCTTTTCTTTTTCACAAAAAAGAAGTTTCGAATTCAATTCGGATATTAGAAAGATTACCATATATAACACAAAATTTCTCCGCCTATTCTTTCTAGTCGAGCCTCTCGATCTGTCATTATACCCCGAGAGGTAGAAAGAATTACAACCCCCATACCACCTAAAATTCTAGGAATTTTTTGATAGTTAGAATAGATTCGTAGACCCGGCCGACTTATCCGTTTTAAATTTAAAATATTTCTATAAGTCCTTTTCCTATTCCTTCTATGCCGTAGGGTTAAAACTAAAAAAGAGTTGTTGTTTTCTCGATGTTTTCTCACGTTTTCGATAAAACCCTCTCTTAAAAGTATTTTAACAATACTTTGGCTGATATTAGTAGATGTTACTCGAACCACGCTTTTTCTATACATATCGGCATTTCGTATAGAGGTTATTATGTCAGCAATAGTATCGCTACCCATGATTAATTAAAATTCTTGGTGCCTCCAATTTTGGATATAATCAACATGTTTTTCTTTTTTTTTTTTTTACATATTTTTTTATGAATATTAATTTTGAAAGGTATATACGTGAGACAAAATCTACTAAATGAATCTTAACCTATTTCTTTTAAATACCCTACTATAACAATATCAGGGTCTCTTTTTATAATACCTCAGGAGCTAATGAAACTATTTTAGTAAAATTGAACTGTCTCAATTCTCGGGCAATCGCACCAAAAACTCGAGTTCCTTTTGGATTTCCTTCTTGATCAATCACAACTGCAGCATTGTCATCATATCGTATTATCATACCGTTGTCACGTTTAAGTTCTTTACAAGTACGGACAATTACAGCTCTTACCACTTCTGATCTTTCTAGAGGCATGTTTGGAACTGCGTCTTTGATCACAGCAACAATAACGTCACCAATATGAGCATATCGACGATTGCTAGCTCCTATGATTCGAATACACATCAATTCTCGAGCCCCGCTGTTATCTGCTACATTCAAATGGGTTTGAGGTTGAATCATATCATTTTTTTATCTGTTTTTTACAATACAAAGGTCGAAGAAAAAAAGAAATATTATTTGTCCAAAAAAAGAAACCCGATATTTTTAGGGCCTTTTCTTTTATCCCGAAATGATGAATTGAGCTCGTATAGGCATTTTGGACGCTGCTATTGAAATAGCCCTTCTGGCTATATTTTCTGTTACTCCACCCATTTCATAAAGGATTCGGCCTGGTTTAACAACAGCTACCCAATATTCGGGAGAGCCTTTACCTGAACCCATACGTGTTTCTGCGGGTCTTACTGTAACTGGTTTATCTGGAAATATACGGACCCATATTTTGCCGCCGCGACGCGCATTTCGTGTCATTGCTCGTCGACCTGCTTCTATTTGTCTAGATGTGATCCAAGCAGGTTCAAGTGCCTGAAGAGCATATTTACCAAAACAAATCGTATTACCTCGATAAGATATTCCCTTCATTCTTCCTCTATGTTGTTTACGGAATCTGGTTCTTTTGGGGTTATAGTTGATGGTTTGTTTTGAATTCCATCTCTACTACAGAACCGGACGTGAGAGTTTCTTCTCATCCAGCTCCTCGCGAATAAAATGAATTCAAATTAAAGATTTTGAATTCAATTCAGAATAGAATTTGAATTAAGATATACATGTATTTAATAAGTAATATACTGAATTAGGGATTTCATTTAATCTAGATCAAATCTATTATTAATTCGTATATCTTGGTTGTATAGTAGTAGATAACTAAATATATTAAAATTTTTATTATATTTATCTATTACAATTTTACAAGGTTAAAAAATCTTTCGGTTAGTTTAATCTTTATCGTATTGGATTGACCAAAATTTAGCAATCCAATAAAATAAAGTTTTCGCGGGCGAATATTTACTCTTTCAATTTCTATTTCAGTTCTATCATTAGTTCATAACTTTTCCGAATAGATGAATTGGTCTCTGGCCGGTTCCGCCATCCCGATCAATGAATCATTCGAATTCATTTTCACTAGAATCTTTTGAATTCACAGGTTCCATCGTTCCCATCGCTTCTTACTTAATGATTAGGTCTGAATTCTAGAATGGAGCTATTAGTTCTTGAGTCAATATTCTTAGTCTTTATTGGCTCGAAGCTCTTTATTTTTTGTTTGATGAGCAGATCCTTTTAATGATGAATCCGTATTGATGCTTTATTACACATATTTTTTCTGAGATAACCCATAGACCTTACATATTGGAATTCTATATCATCAATATTCTATTTCTTTCTTTCTCTCATCCTTCCATTTATCCATAACCCTTCTTTTTTATTGACAACTTAGAAGCAGATTTTAAAGATTTCAGCTGCTACAACAATATGAACAATATATCATATCTTGGAACAATATTTCATATCTTGACTGGTTCTTTGGATCCAGATAATACAAAGTGATGAGTTGGTTATTACTTCTATAGTTAAAGTTATTTGTTTATACTATGGGGCTGGTTTTTTATACTAACCCTAAAAAACCAACGAGTCACACACTAAGCATAGCAATTTTATCAAAAGATTCATTGAATTTTTATTAAACCCTATAGAATTATAATTGTTCATTTTTTTATTGAACAGAAAAGAAAAAGAAGAAAAAAATTTCTCTTTTTTGTTCCATCGCTGGATAGAATGCAAAGGGAAATAAAGGTTTATTATTCCCCGTCTATAAATATCCAAATTTTGATGCCTAATACCCCATAGATTGTTCGAACTGTATAGGCACAATAATCAATTTTAGCTCGAATGGTTTGTAGTGGAACCCTCCCCTCTCTGATCCATTCAACGCGCGCAATTTCTTTTCCGTCGATACGTCCTGCAATTTGCACTTGAATTCCTTTTGTATCTGCTTGTTCAGTTAATTCTATAGCCTTTTTCATTGCTTTGCGAAAAGAAACTCTATTTTTTAATTGTCCGGCTATAAATTCTGCAAGAATATTAGGGTTTCCATAAGGCTTTTCAATTCGTGTGATAGCAATGTTAAGTTTTCTATTTACAGAATTAAATTCTTTTTGTAAATTCATCTGTAATTCTTCGATTCCTCGGGGTCGACTTTCTATTAATATTTTTGGAAATCCCATATAGATTATGATTTGGATCAGGTCGATTCTTTTTTGAATCTGTATACGCGCAATTCCCTCGACGCCAGAAGATGTTTTCATATTTTTTTGTACATAATTCTTGATATAATTTCTTATTTTTTGATCTTCTTGCAAACCTTCAGAATAATTTTTTGGTTGTGCGAACCAAAGGGAATGATGACCTTGGGTTGTACCAAGTCTGAAACCTATTGGATTTATTTTTTGTCCCATGTTCCCCCATTACTATACATATCATAATACGACATAGTTGTATCTTTTTTTTTCCATTTAGGTTTTTGTGACCATGTAATAGAACCGGTATTTCTATATCCACCTAAGGATATATCTTTCATTACAATAAGTATATGGCAGGTAGGTTTTTGTATCGCAAAACTACGCCCTCGAGCTCGAGGTTTTAATTTCTTCCTGGTAGGACCTTCATTTACTTCCGCTTTACTAATGACTAAATTTGCTTCATTCGAACGCATTTGGAAACTAGCATTTGCTGCTGCAGAATAAACTAACTTAAAAATGGGATAACATGCTCGATAAGGCATGAGTTCTAATATCATAAGTGTTTCTTCGTAGGAACGCCCACGAATTTGATCAATTACTCTTCTCGCTTTGTGAGCAGACATAGATATATGTTGACCTAAAGCGTATACTTCTGTTGCCATAAAGTTCGCCTCCTACTAATCAATGAGAAATATCTATATATATTATATTATTATATTATTATACATAAACAAACGTTTTTTAACGACGAGATCTATTATCGCTTTTTGCATGTCCTCGGAAATTTAAAGTAGGTGCGAATTCTCCCAATTTGTGTCCTACCATACGATCTGTTATATAAATAGGTAAATGTTCCTTTCCATTATGGATAGCAATAGTATGGCCGACCATTATGGGTATAATGGTAGATGCCCGGGACCAGGTTATTATTATCTCTTTTTCTGCTTTTGTGTTAAGC